TGGTAAGGCGGGGGACTGCAAATCCTTTTTCCCCAGTTCAAATCCGGGTGTCGCCTGATAGACAAGAGAATTGAAATAGTTTCTTCCGTTTTGTTGATAGAAAACTTTCTATTTTTTTTTTTTCCAACGGAAGCAAGTGTGGGAAAAGGACTCTGGAGACTTGTTTGATTCAAAATTCTAAGCATCGGGAGGTTTGTTCTCTAACATTCTGTAAATCTTTTCGTCTCGGATTCAATGACAAATTCATTATAATTATAGTAGTGAAAAGGAATCGATAAATCTTGAAATGATAGTCCTATCACTCCACTATTACTGTAGTGTTCGTCTACTGATTAGGTCTTGAATAAGATTGGGTAAGGATAGGTCGGACGAGAAAAAGAGAATTCCATTTTTAGTTTAGTTGGGGAAGGGGTTGAAGAAAAACCTTGTATACAGACTCATGTAAACTATATGAGTGCTTCCGCATTTATTCAATATTAGTTAGATTAATAAGATTGAATATCTAATTAGATTAGATTTCTTTTTTATATTTATTGAAATCTTAAATAGTTCTAAATTTTCTCTAATCTTCTATTAAGATTCTTCATTTTTCTTATTAAATATATATATTTATTTAATATATTATTTCATTTTAAACCAAGAATTGAAATTCTATTTCCATTATAAGAAAAATGAGATTCTTTCTTTTCGGTAACTTCTAGTCAAAGAATCTCAGAGGCTGTTTTCCGATTGTTTTAGAGAACGAATCGGGAGACGGTAAGGATTAGATCAAATGGAAATAAGAGATGCAAATAAGAGTATGAGTATGCAAAGTAATCTATCTTGATTCTATATTTTTGACTTTTGAGTTAATGAAATGGGGGGCAAAAGAAAACATAGGTCTTTTTATTCCTACCTGTTACTAAGATGAATTCCCTTAATACTTCAAAAGATATCTCTGGATATTTTTTCTTTATGCTTAATATTTTTTTATTCGACTAGAAATCAGATAAGAACTTGTTAGATGTTCTAATTGGATTTATTGGATTGTTTCGTCAATGGTGTTATCCCGGAATCTTTTTTTGACTCTGTACCAGCGATTCCACTATTATTATAAAATTTTTAGTGAAAAAGAAAGAAAAAAAAGAACATAATACAAGATAAAATAATACAAGAAAAATTAGTAAAAAATAATAAAATAATTCCTTCATATTGATAGAGATAGGAGACAAAATTTACATGGATATAGTAAGTCTTGCTTGGGCTGCTTTAATGGTAGTTTTTACATTTTCCCTTTCCCTTGTAGTATGGGGAAGAAGTGGACTCTAAGGGTACTACTAATTGAGTTAAGGGATCAAACTGTATCAATTGTTTGATAGCTGAGTTCTGAAATCTTTTAACTATTGAATTTAGTTCTTTTATTCATTTTATTATTAATACTAATTAATGAAATGCAATTATATCTGCATTTTTGAATTCTATTGTATTCCAGTGGTGTAATGTATTCTATGTATAATATTGAAAATACTCTTTCAATCAAACAAATATTTGAATTGTTACCATCTTCGTATTTTGAAAGTCAAGGGAGTACAAATAATAGGAAATTAATTCCTATTCTAACCAAATTCTTTCTAAGATTTCTATTTCGATGAACTGGTTACCACCAATCTTTTCGAAATATGAAAAACTTTTTCATAGAACTCCCGGATCATCTGTCAATTAATTAATCAATTGATTTTTCAGAATGCTAAAAAGATTACTTTATTTATCATATTTCTTAAAAAATATGATATCGAATAGGATACCGGGATTCTGAAAAGAATAAGAAATAAAAGAATTCAAATCAGAAGAATAAGAGTTGCTTTTTGATTATTTCAGATTGATTGGAACCAATACAAATCAAATAGATTAGATGAAACAAAGAAAAAAATGTGGACGCTATGTTATGTACATTCCATATATAGAATGTAAATTCTATATCGATATCTATCTATAGATAGTATGAATATGAAAATCAATATTTAAAGATTGGTACATATTAAACCTCTATTTTTATAGAATAAAGAAAGAAAACATAGAGTCAAACTTTATATACTACAAGAACAAGAATAGATAGTATAGTAGAAAGAAATAGATTTTCTTTCTACTATACTATCTGGATTTCATAGAATTCTGCTGATTGTAGTCTGATCATTTCATTTAAAACGAAGACCCAAAATTGAAATCCTTTTTTCATTTTTTTCATTCAATCAGTGTCATTGCGTTGATAATAAATCAGAATTCATGTTTAAGTAAAAATGAAAATTAGTCACTTTGACTTACCGTTTTTACGTAAATTATAAGTAAAAAGGCAGTAGGAACTAGAATGAAGAGTGCAGTAGCTATAAATGCGAGAATATTTACTTCCATAATCTCTATGTTTTCTTTCTCTTTTATTTCTAAAAAATACTTCGGGATTTAATCCCATAGAAATGATAAACCTTTCGTCGGTAAATTCAATGGTATAAATTTTATCTCGATGATATCAAATCGGATCAATATCACGAATAACAATATCTGAGCTATCAAATCGATTCATCGTCGAGAATGAAATAGTATAACATAGGAAGATCTTTTATCCATACCAAATAAAAAAAATTACTTTCTGATGCAATCAAAAATTCCCTTTCCTTTTTTCTTTCTTCGAAAGAAAGAAAAAAAGGGGATCCCGTTTAGAAATGAGATTTTTTTGTTATTTTTATTCCCTTTCACACACGAAATCAATTGATATCTTTTTTTCATTGGATTTGTATCCATCGGGACTGACGGGGCTCGAACCCGCAGCTTCCGCCTTGACAGGGCGGTGCTCTGACCAATTGAACTACAATCCCAGGAAAAAATCGTATATCATACATACATATTGTTACAATTTCATTCAAACCCTTTCTATTTGAGATTCAAATCGTTGTACTGTAACTGAAAGAGGCGGACTCTTTTATATATTGATATTTATATGGGTCTGCACTTTAGCGAGATCGACACGGATTACGAGTAATCCGTTCGTTATTGCCAAATCGATTGAAAAATGAATCAATGAAACAAAAAAAAGACTCTTTTTTTTTTTTACTTTAATCCTTTCCTTAGACTTTATACTTATCGATCCTGTAAGGAATTTAGCAAAATCCGAATTTGTGGAAAAAAGAAATAGCACTAGGGATGTATGAAATCTTTATTCTTCCGTATCCGAGCCCATCGGTCATTTTCAGAGAACAACAAATGGGTTATATCATTTCATGGTGGATCAGCAAATTTTTGGGCCGAGCTGGATTTGAACCAGCGTAGACATATTGCCAACGAATTTACAGTCCGTCCCCATTAACCGCTCGGGCATCGACCCAGGAAGAATCAATTTCAGTCTTTATTGAAAATCCCTGATCAATTTCCTTTCGTAGTATCCTACCCCCAGGGGAAGTCGAATCCCCGTTGCCTCCTTGAAAGAGAGATGTCCTAAACCACTAGACGATGGGGGCATACTTGCCCGACCGCCATTATACTATGTTCATAGTATGAACAGTTTTTTGAAATTGTCAATATAATGGAATGATATGATTCGATCAGAAGGATCTTTCCAGCTTTCAGAATTCCATAAAATCTTTTGATTCATCATTGAAATTTCGAAATTGTTCATTCCCATCACCAATCTATAATAAAAAAAAATAGAAAAAAGATAAGTAATGCGAAAGAAAACAAAAGAAAGAGAGAATCCTTTCAGGGAATGATTGATTTGTTGGAAGAGGCGAGGCATTAAAACCTCATTTCTTTCACTTTCATTCAGTGTTAAGAAGATTTGATAGGTATATTTCTATCTCACATTAAGCCGGGAAAAAAACGAGAATAAATCTGGAAATTGGGTAAAAAGGATAGGGATCTATAAGTTATTGAAAGTTGTTTTTTTTTCAATTTGAATCGGTTTTGAAAAAATTCATTCCATTTCTATTTATCAAATCTAATAGAAATCATTTTTTAACTATAACTCTATTCACTAGGTAAATCCAATTTCTTGTTCCTTAATGAGTTGCTATGTACAAAAAATAGATCTATGTACATATATTCTAATCTTATCTTATTTATATATACTTATCTTATTTATATATATAAGTATATGCAGTAACAAATAGATGTACTAAACTCATATTGGCTGGTTCCTTATTCAGGAATTGAATCAAATGAGGCCCCTTTAACTCAGTGTGGTAGAGTAACGCCATGGTAAGGCGTAAGTCATCGGTTCAAATCCGATAAGGGGCTTTTGACTTTTTTTTTCTTAAAATACTAAGAGCGGTATTCCTATTTGAAGGAAGAATAGAGATATTCTTGGTATTTGTAAGAAGTTTCCTTTTGTAAAAAAAAAAACTAAGGAATAGTATAATTTCATTAAAAAATGGAATCATTAATTTTAATAAGTTATTGTTATCATTCTAATGAATTCGAATATAGTAAACTAATTCTAGTTAGAAAGTGAATTATTCTTATTTCTCAAAATATATTAATTTATTTAATTATATATATATTTTAGAATGTGATATCTCCTTTAATTGTCAGATATTCCTATTTTCTATTATTCCAATCAAAAAAATGGGAAAGATTCTAAAAAAAAAGTAAGTGGACCTAACCCATTGAATCATAACTATATCTACTATTCTGATATTCAAATTCGATAGAAATGAAATTCGAACAGTGGATCTTTTTTTCGTTTTTAATACCTCTTTGGTTTGGACTCCGCAAGAATCTGTCGATATTTCTGATTAAATCTTATTGTTCCTAGAGGTTCTATAGGAATAAATTGCTACTCCCCTCCTCCACGAAGAGGGGCTTATTCTATTCTAAGTTCCAACATACAAGTCATTTGACTTTAAAATATCTTTTTTCCGAATATCAGAAAAGAGAAAATTACATTTCTATTATTTCTTTATGATATCTATAGAAATAAGAAATCATAGAAAAATCTATCAAATCATGACTTTGCGTATCAAATATTTTCTTTT